TTTGACTGGAATCTATGAGATAGGTGGAATAAAAATTTATACTTAAATTGTCATTTTTAAGAGATACAAATGGAACGGAATTGAGAAAACAGTTCTAGAAACAGAATTGTCCCGCTTAGGCTTACTATGCTTTGGGATTTTTTTTATAATATCAAAACTGAGTCAGTTTCTTATATTATAATGTATAACGGTATTGATATTCTAATCTACTTGAAGATATCTAATCTACTTGAATATTTAATACCAGAAAACTAAAGGAATGTTGTATTGATGAACCCACCTAATGTCTTTTCTCTTCTTTTATTGCCCTCCTGTCGTCAATTGACAGTATTATTTAGGGCTCAATCAATTGACAGTATTATTTAGGGCTCAATATAATATAATTTGATTTGATATGACTTTGATATGATTTAGGGCTCAATATAATTCCCAAATCGGACTTTGGTAAATCCTTTTTTGCATCTCCTGCTGATTCAGAGGTACGGGTTTTTGGATCCAATGCAGAACTCTTTCTGAATGAGAGAGATAAAGACGAGAAAGACCAATGAAATAAAGTTGAAAGATTTTATAGTTTAACGGTAAAGTTTGATTACCATTAACCTACAGAAAAGTTCACGAGTTTTTCGGTTTGATTCATATCCTATTCATCTTCTAAAAGTGTCCCTCGGCTGATTTATATAAGGTGGCCTTAGGCCTTATTCCCTATTGTATTTGTATTGTGTAGTGCTTTTTGATTTCCTAAAGGTGGACGGCCCTCGGCAACTACTATTTCTAGTTTATTTATGAATAAAGGTGGCCATAGGCCCCTATGGTCCATTGGTGCCCCTATGGTCCAGTGGTTACGACCTCTCTCTTTCACGGAGAAAACGAGGGTTCAAGTCCCTCTAGGGGTATACCAAGACCATAGGAGTAGGATTTTATCAAAAGTGAAATGTATTTGTCAAGTCCGCCTGGGAGACGAAAGGAAGTTGATTATGGAACGTCTAATTAGGCGTTGGGTCGATGCCCGAGTGGTTAATGGGGACGGACTGTAAATTCGTTGACAATATGTCTACGCTGGTTCAAATCCAGCTCGGCCCAACAATTCGCCAATCTACTATCAGATGGTAGAACCCTCTTGTTCTTAAGAAATACCTGATAAGAGAGAAGAAAAAAGAATCAAAATTTTCTGCTAGATCTCTTCTTATTTCCCTGGGATTGTAGTTCAATAGGCAAGAGCACCGCCCTGTCAAGGCGGACGTTGCGGGTTCGAGCCCCGTCAGTCCCGACGGATCCAATAAGTACATCAATTCACCTCTCCATTTTATGTGAAATGAAAGAAGGGACGGACAGAGAGCATAATTTCATTCCGAGGGGGTTTCCCCTCTTTTTTTCAGGATTCTGTCGAAGAAAGAACAAACCCTAAACTAAAATGAAAATAACGAAAATAGTGACGAATAGTGAAGTTGATAGAATATTCCATCTTTTCTCCCGCGATTCATCTTTCTCATACTTCTTTGTCTTCCAAAGAAAATGGGATCATTCCAATTTACAACCCAATTCCTCTCTTTTTCCACTTCGCTTGTATTGTTTGTTGGGGTTTTGTAGTTAATGGAAACGGACGAGGATACTTCATTTGATGGTTCTACCCGGAAGACCTAAGGTAGGTTATAGAAAAGAACAGAAGGATAAATAAAGGAATTTTTGATTGGTCCGGGAATCCAATCTTGGATTCGGTATGGATAAAAGATCTTCGTATGTTATACTATTCAATTCTCGACGACGAATTAATTTAATAGCTCAGATATTGTTATTCATGATATTGATCCGATTCAAGATCATCGATAGGTAATGCATTCATTGAATTGACAGGTGAAAGATTTATCATCTCTATGGGATTAAATCCCGAGTTATTGTGAAATAAAAAAACGATGAGATTGAGATTATGGAAGTAAATATTCTTGCATTTATTGCTACTGCACTGTTCATTTTAGTTCCTACTGCTTTTCTACTTATCATTTACGTAAAAACAGTCAGTCAAAATAATTAATTACTTGAAATGAAACTTGACTTCTTAGTTCTTATCAATAGTTGAAGAAATCAAATCAAAAGGATTCTTTTTTTGCGTCTTAAATGAAATCCACGGGCTATAATGGACGGTATTCTATGAGATCCGAGAGTATGGTAAGAAAGACATTTCTTTCTTACCATACTCTCTATTAGTGTTATAGTATTGTATAAAATTGCACTTGACTTTCTAATAAAGTTGCTATACTATATTAGCTTCTATCTTCAATATATGTAGTGATTAATCCATATATGGAATTAACGTAGGACCCCATTTTCTTTCTGAAAAATTTCTTTCTTTCTGCAATAATTGTTTTACTGTTATAGAATCCATTTCTCCATTAGAATCCAATGGAATTTCGAAATGAATATATTTTGATTTGAAAATTATTGCAATTCAAATAAAAAATACGTTGCAGAACGATCTATAAAACAATTGATACCTTTCATTCCTCAACTAAATTAGTAGTGCTTCTAAAGTCCACTTCTTCCCCATACTACGAGTGAAAGGGAAAATGTAAAGACTACCATTAAAGCAGCCCAAGCGAGACTTACTATATCCATGTCAATTATGTCCCTTATCTTTATGATAGAAATATTCCATTATTGTATTGCTCACTAATAATAGTAGAATCCATGGTCCAGAGTCAAAAAGGGATTCTGGCCGAACACTATTCACCATTGATGAACCAATCAAATAAATCCATTTCTAAAAAATTCCTATATGATTTCTAATCGGGAAAGACTAAACACAAATAAAATACACAATCACGCTACAAAGGAATGTTACTAATGGAACATATAGTAATAAAAAAAGAGGTCCCATTCTTTGTTGCCTTCAAAGTAAAAATCGATCCAGTGCTATCTATTACATACTTTTATTTGCTATTTGATCTAATCTGTACCCTTTCCCGATTGTCTCTCTGAAGCAGTTGAGAGATAGTATATTATACTCTTGACGAGGGGTTTCAAAAAAAAATAAGAAATTTTTCACTTTTTCTATAAAAAGTAAATGATCCATCCAATCACAATCTAATAGTGATCCAATCTCAATCTAATAGTGATTGAATGCCTGACCACTCAGAGATTCTCGCGAGTCTATATATGTAGATTACATAAAGGACTTCCCACAACTAGTTAGCGCTGGCTATGCCAATGAAATTCAAGACCCAATCAGTAGACATTGCATTAGCAGTAATTAGGTGATTTATATTAGCAGATAAGAGATTTTGATTCGTTTGTTGATGAGGCGGCACCCGGATTTGAACTGGGGAAAAAGGATTTGCAGTCCCCCGCCTTACCACTCGGCCATGCCGCCAAAATTTATGACAAATGCGAACCATTAACTACATTAACTATTCGTTGACGGAGAATTCCTGAATGATTCTTGGATTTGAATCTAAAATTGGGTTTGCCTAATGACATAAGAAACTACAAAATATACTTAATTTATTCTTTTGAATCAAAAATCCTTCTCAATTTCCATTATAACAAAAATGATAAGTATATGTAAACCCCACAACAGAAATTCTTACACAGATACCAAATTGGGTATCTTTTTTAGAGTATGTTTCCTTTCCTATACCTCTAAATCAAGGGAATTTCTTGGAACAAAAAAAGGCCCGGCTGGGTATTGACCGGGCCAGGCCCAAAAGGCACTTCGAACAAAATAAAAGCAAGAAGGTCTTCTTTATTTATCTTTCTATTTGGATCTTTCGAGCATCTAAATGGAATTGCTAATTATATAATAACGATAAAGAATGTGAAAGAAATACTTTCTTTAATCCTTACTTGATGTGTAATGTAACATAGTAATTATCTTTTTCAATTGGGAGAGATGGCTGAGTGGACGAAAGCGGCGGATTGCTAATCCGTTGTACGAGTTATTCGTACCGAGGGTTCGAATCCCTCTCTTTCCGTTTCCGTTGATGACTTTATATTTTTTTCTTTCAAATTTCGCAAACCCCTTTTGATTTTTTCCTAGTTAAACGTATGGAATATACAAAATAAAATCTTAAGAAAATTGTAAAATCAAGCAAGAAACACGAAATTTTTATTCTTCACGTCCAGGATTACGTCCTGGATCATTGGATAGGAATCCAAAGATGAAGAGAGAAACAAAGAATATTACTACTGTGTAAACGAAAAGTTTGAGAGTAAGCATTACACAACCTCCAAGATCATTTTTTGAAAAAGAAAAACGAGAAAAGATAATAGATCCTCCATTTTTATATCACATATCCTATTTTGACACCAAGAAATGAATTCTAGAAATAGAAAAGAATGTTCAGAAATTCAAATGAAGTTGAAATTTGTAATTGTAATAAGAGTCTTTGATTACCACAAATCACTTTCATACCCACAATTAGATATTCTAAGGGCCCCTAACCTAATTAAGGTCTTTCGCCAGAAAAGGATTAGAATCGGGAAATGGGGCGAGCCAAATTGCGGCTATCCAAGAATTTCAATGTTTGAATTGAAGGTTCATATTCCCAGACTTATTTGATCTTATCAATTGTTATAATTTTTCTCGAATAAATATGAATTTTCTAGGATAGTATTCAAGATCTTATCGAAAACTTACAGCAGCTTGCCAAACAAAGGCTAAAAGAAAAAAGAACAGGGGTATAACTGGCATAACATCTACGATTGGATTCAAAAAAGCATAGGCTTCGGGCAATTTGGCAAAGAAAAGACTACTCGGATAAAGGGCAGAATTAAGACAGATCAAACTAAAGATATTAAGCATAACAGACATTTTGTTCGTCGAGATAATTGCATTTTGATTGAGTTTTTTATATAAGGAAAAATGAAGAAAGTAAGGTAGACAAAAAATCCTTCTTTTTCCGCTCAATCAAAAATCCTCCAATTCTCAAAGGAGAATAGAAGAAATCATACTTTCATACAATATCTTAATTGAATTATATGTAATGATCAATAAATTCAGTTGAATTCTAGATATACACATGTCAAAATCCTAGCACGAATCTATAATATATTCTATAAAGAAGAATAAAGAAGAAAGATTTTCTATAGATAGTTGGACTGGAATTGACGAACACTTAATAGCAATATTATTCTTTATTAGTATTAATGTCCAATAAAAATAGAAATGGGGCGTAGCCAAGTGGTAAGGCAACGGGTTTTGGTCCCGCTATTCGGAGGTTCGAATCCTTCCGTCCCAGAGCATATCCATTGTATCCGAATACATCTTTTTTGTTCAACAAGGTTCTGTTTCAAGGTCTAATATTGGATAGAATATTATTCTTTTTTCTTTTTTGAATGATTCTTTTCGGAATCATATCTCAGTTTTTCACAAACTGAACTAAATCGAGTTCAAATGACATGGAAATGTAACTGAATCCTTTTGTGATCCAGATAAAGATAAGATGGGACATAGATCACAGTTGCAGAAAGATTATTTAACCTCAGGTTAAACAAAATATGAAAATACATATAAAACGAGGAAGTGCTTAGCCTATAGGTATGTATTGTAGGTATGTATTGTTATCCTATTTCAGCGACAACAGTCTTTCTATTTTTGTGAAAAAGAATTTGCATCCCTAAAATATTCAAATTTAAATATTTAACAATGATATTTATTTTTATTGTTCGATCTATTTAACTTATTTGCTTGAAATCATTGACAATTCTATTTGAAAAGAAACAGAGATTTTTATTTCTTATTTTATTTCTTATGATAATCAAATGTAGCCTTTACTGTAAAAGTAAAACTTGACTGAAATAATGATGTCGAAGTAGGAAACTTTTTCAATTATCAAGATTTGTAATGATTCCTTATGGGTTGAATCTTTGGAAAGTTAGAAATGGGTCAGTCTATCTTATTGAGTTACTTGAACAGGCAAAGTCAAATAGAATTTATTTATTCGTGTTATTTCTGTTAGTTAGGTTATTTCTATATTTCGATTTCTGGATATTTCTGTTAGATTCTTTTTGAGATAGAGATTTATAGAAAAAAGTTCCGTTCATACAAAAAAAGCTCGGGTCTTGCTAAGATTTCTTCAGAAAAATCTTTATTATCCATGTAGTTAATAGTTAAGAAAAAATATAAATGACTATGTCTCTGTACCGACTGAACCAATGACTATTCATGATTCCATAATTGAATCAATTCCATACTGGTTCCAAATTACAAATTAGAGGAATGTTATGGTAAAACTTCGTTTAAAACGATGTGGTAGAAAGCAACGTGCGACTTGAAGGACACGATCCGGTGTGGATTCTTATTCTTACATCCACCATTTTCTTTTATATAGGAATGAAGGTGCTCTTGGCTCGACGTTGTTTGTTCTATTCTACTAGAACCCTTCTTTTTTTATTGGGTTGTAATGTAAATAGTTCATGATGGAGCTCGAGTAGAAAGTATTTATTAATTTCTCAGGGGCAAAGATCTAGGGTTAATGCCAATCAATAAATTGGAACAACTTCGTAAGTATATCTTCGATATAGAAATCGAAAGGATCCGATTCGAGCAAATTTTCAATTCAAAAAAATTGAATTGTTGGAACCGCAAAAACTTTTTCGATCCACAGTGTATCGCGTACGAATCAACCGTCGGTATGATTCTTTGATAGAAAGAAATCGCAAAAGGGGTATGTTGCTACCATTTTGAAAAGATTAAGAAGCACCGAAGTAATGTCTAAACCCAATGATTTAAAACACAGATAAAGGATCCCAGAACAAGGAAACACCGCTTCAATTGTCTCACAGATCCGAATAAAGAATCTAAATACTAAATAGGAGACAAAGGGGGGGTTAAAGACCACTCAATAAAAAAATATATTAATTTTCTTTAATATATTTGATAATATTCAACTTGAGTTATGAGTACAAATGATTTTTTAGTTTTCAGGAAGGAAGCTAAATAAAAATGACTATGAGTTCAATTATAGGGTAATTTCTTTTACGGATTCCTTTACTATTTATTAGAATTTTATTCTTTATTCATAGACAAAACTTCGAATCATTTTTTCTCGAGCCGTACGAGGAGAAAACTTCCTATACGGTTCTAGGGGGGGGGGGTTCTTTTTCATCTACATCTATCCCGATGAGCCGTCTATCGAATCGTTGCAATTGATGTTCGATCCCGAAGAGAAGGAAGAGATCTTCGGAAAGTAGGTTTTTATGATCCAATCAAGAATCAAACTTATTTAAACGTTCCTGCTATTCTCTATTTCCTTGAAAAAGGTGCTCAGCCCACAGGAACTGTTCAGGATATTTTAAAAAAGGCAGAGGTTTTTAAGGAACTTTGCCCTAATCAAACGAAATTAAATTAAGGAAATAAAAACTAAGGATAGGATAGTGATTTCTATATCATTTTGGATATCTTTTCTATACTATGTTTTTTTATTTCCTTCTTTTCTTGCTCTATTAGTATCTATTTCTCATTGCTTTTATAGAATCTTTTTCTAAGGAAAACCTTATTTGATTGAT